TGGAGTCGAATTTGATTCTATTAGAATAGAAAAGCTATTAATGTATTCTATGACAGTGAAATCTGACAATAGTGACAGAATCGCACCATTCCAATGGAAATTCAAACAAAAAAGGAGGGGAGAAGGTCAAAAAGTATTCTTCTTATTACTAATAGGTGATTACTAATAGAAAGTCTAAATAAAAAGTAGAAAGACTATGAAAGTATAAATACTATGACTAGAAACGCGGTACAAGTAAAAAGAATTCCTCCAAACCGATCTAAAAAGAATCTAAACAAAAAAAGCAAAAGGCTTTACACAATTTTTTTGATCATACATAACTTTCAACAAAAATTTTCTTCTTTTGAACAACTTGATGTTGATAAATCCGTAGATCTAAAAATTCATTTCGGATAATTGAACCTTTTCAAACTGTTTCTTTTTAAAAACCAAAAAGATTTGTGCTAAAATAACAGATGCCAAAAAGAACAAAAGGCCTTGGACACGTAATGGGTCTTGAAGTACTATTTCCGCATCCCCCTGACCAAATCCACCCACATTGGGATTACTTGTTAATGGTTGATCCTGTTTGATGGATTCACCTTCTGAAATAAGAAGTTCGGGTCCTGGGGGTATAATATCCGTCACTTGACGTCCCTCTAACGCATCCGTTATGATTATTTCGTATCCCCCTTTTTCTTTTCGTATGATTTTGCTTACTATACCTCTTGCTGTAGCATTATAAACCGTATTGTTACTCTTGCTCCCGTCGGGATAAATCTGACCCCTTCCCCGGTTTCCGCCTACATATATGGGATATTTTAAGAAGTGAACGCCCTTCTTAGTAGCAGGGTCCGGAGAAATAATAGGAAAGGTGATTTCGTTATATTTCTGACCAGGAACAGGGCCTATCACAAGAATATTTTTTTTAGCGGGGCGATAGCTCTGAAAAAAAAGATTACCTATCTTTTCTTTCATCTCTGGCGAAATACGATCGGGAGGGGCTAATTCAAACCCCTCGGGTAAAATAAGAACAGCCCCCACATTTAAGGCACCTTTTTTACCATTGGCAAGAACTTGTTTCCGTTGCATATCATAAGGAATTCGAACAACTGCTTCAAATACAGTATCCGGAAGTACCGCTTGGGGAACCTCAATACTCACGGGCTTATTGGCTAAATGACAATTGGCGCATACAATACGGCCAGTTGCTTCGCGTGGATTTTCATAACCCTGCTGTGCAAAAATGGGATATGCATTTGAAATGGATGCCTGAGTGATTATATATATCATGAGCGATACGGAAATCGAGCGAGTAATCTCTTCTTTTATCCAAGAAAGGGTCTTTCTAGTTTGCATGGTCCAATCGTTGATCCCAAAAATTTCTACAATAAAATTAGGTGGGTTCCTAGTAAAGTTCCCTATCTACCAAGCTGCTATTTACTGAAAAATTTTTAGTAAAATCTAGGAGGAATCCGAATCTCTTGGATGTATAGAGAAAAGAAGTGTATAATATAAAAACAGAAAGATTTTAAATGTTTTACTTATGGACGTTTTACTTATGGACAAAATAACAAGCATTCCATTTGGATCAGAGGACCTCCCTTATTGAATGATAAATCAATACAAGTGACGGAGATATACGATTTAAATAATGGAAGACCCAAAATTTAAAAATCGTATCCAAAAAGACTGGAATAGCGTGAGAAAGGATTTGTACAATTTTATGATTATCAGTAAATCCAAAATCTTTGTAGACAGCGCCAATAATTATTTCCCAAATGGGGGGTGAATGGAATCCTATACATAACTCGCTTAAAAGAAGAATAGAAAGTGCTTTTGTTGTGTCATTTAAGTTATATAAGAATTCTTGAACCCAGGAATTCAGAATAATAAGTTTTTCTTTACTTAGAATATAATAACCGCTTAAAATAACGAGACAGGTTAGATTTGTGGAGAAGCACAAAATTGTATGGATACGATCCTCATTGTGCATCTTGATCCATTCGATCGTTTCTTTTTTGATTTCGATACGAAACCGCTGTAGATGCGGTTCCGGGTATTCCTTTATCATTTCGTCCAAGAGGAGGAGTTCTTCGAATTCTATGAATTTTGTTAGAATACTCTTTTCTTGAGTATCATTGAAAAGAGTTTCAGATTTACTTTTTTTCCACCAATAAAAAACCCAAGATTCCAGACTTTTTTGAAATAAAAAAGAGATGCACAAGGGCAAAAATACCATAGATGTAAAATAGGGAATAGAGGTAAATGCTTTTTTTTTTTTCATTTTTTCATCTGTGAATTTTTAATGAATCCACTTCATTCGTTAACTCTATATGATCTAAAGCATTGTATCAAACATAAGTTTGATTACAATGCTTCAAACCTAGAAATTTGGTATAGAAAAAAGAGATTTATAGAAAAAAGAGAATCTCTTTTTTCTATATTTTTTAGTCTATATCTTTTTCAAAAATGCTTTTTTGATTCATTCCCCGCTAAGAAAATTATTGATTCTACAGTTCATTTCAAATGAACCAAGATTCCTCAATTGGTATATCCAAGAAATTGGCTATCTGCTCGGCCCTCTCGTTAATTATTAAGAAATCTTCCTTCGAAGCAAAATAAGTCCGAAGTAAAGGAATGGACCCCGTGCCTCTGACTTCCAGAAAAAGTATGAAGTAAGCCAAAGCGTCCACCCGAAAGTGGATTCTGACCGCCATAATATCTTTCATAAAGAATATGTAAGACATACGATGATATGGTCCAGGAAATCCCCAACGAAAAAAACACGCTATCCCTTGTTTGTTTTTTAGAACAAATTGATCAGAATCACTATTCTCATTCCACAAATTTGAGACCCATGAGAAAAATCTAACAAATCGACCGGTGATCTTATCGTCATAGAAAAACACGAGCACCGCCTGTGGGTAAAGGATTATTGCTGGAGACTTCGAAGGAGGTTCCCAATCGTCGGGAAGTTTTGGATCCACGAGGTAAAATCTTCTCGTAAGCTCCCATAAAAGGTTTTTGAGAGTTTCAAGGAATACTCGCAATAAAACCGCCAAGATGAGAGCGTTAACGAAAATGCGGATTGCCCTTTGGATTTGAGACTTCCATAAATAAACTAACCCTTTCAGTATATTTCTTATGAGATGAATTATATATTTTTTTATATTTTTTAGGATATGTATTAGGTATCTTAAGATCGCTATTGGTTGGAATATCTGATTATAATCTAGCATATGTAACCTCCTTTTTTTTTTTTGATTATAGTAGATGGAATAGAATAACGTTTTTTTAAACTGCGTTGGAATATCTGATTAGAATCTAGCATATGGAACATATGTAACCTCCTTTTTTTTTTGATTATTTTTTTTAAACTTCGAGAATTCGATCTATTTCTCGATATATTTCTTATGAGATGAATTCTATATTTTTTTATATTTCTTATGATATTTTTTAGGATATGTATTAGGTATCTTAAGATCGCTATTGGTTGGAATATCTGATTATAATCTAGCATATGTAACCTCCTTTTTTTTTTTTGATTATAGTAGATGGAATAGAATAACGTTTTTTTAAACTGCGTTGGAATATCTGATTAGAATCTAGCATATGGAACATATGTAACCTCCTTTTTTTTTTTATTTGATTTTTTTTAGAAGAAACGAATTCGATTTTCCTTATTTTTCCACAGAAACTTTTACCAACTCGCAATATTCTGATTTTTTTATAGAAACCTTTACCAACTCGCAATATTCTGATTTTTCCACACTTAACTTAGATCTAGAATTAGTAGTAGCTTTCCCAGAAAATCTCCTATTTACACACATAGTCTTGAAAAAAAGACATCAAATTTCCCCCAGCGGATCTATCAGATTTCCAAAATCTTGTTTTTTTGAACATAAAGAAATAAAGAAATCATTCCAATTGCTGGAAAGAGTAAGCCTACTAAAGGTACAAAAATAGGTGGTAAGTTGTTAAGCATTGTCATACAATGGGTCCTCGATTCAATATTTGTACCTGTTTTCGATTTTTATATTAATCTTTTTACCTATTATTGCTCTATTCTATTGTTAGAAAGATAGTTTTGATTTGTTCTAATACGTATCTAATTTGTTATAATATATCTAAGTGAGTATTTAGAATAAAGTGAATAAAGTGAAATCCATTGTTGATAGAGGGTTCCTATTTAGGAATTAGGAATATAGAAAGATAATGCAGATAATCTGTTTATCAGCATTATCTTTCGAGAATTTTTTCTTATGCCACCCCTCAAAAATCCATTTTCGGATTTTTCCTTTGATTCCGATAACTAAATACTTAATATTCAAAAAAAAAAAATTAACGAATTTCGAACTTTATTATTAACTTAGGACTCCGCATAATTTTGCATTCAAAGGACGAAAATTGTGTAGCTGTAATAACTCATCCAAAACGCCCTTTAACGAATTACGCGGCACTATTAGATCTAATGAACCATTTTCAAATAAAACTTCGGCTATCTGTGAACCTTCAGGTACAACTATATTTAATAGTTGTTCAATTACTCTTTTACCCGCAAATGCAATGTAAGCGTCGGGTTCACCAATAATGATATCCCCCAACATACCAAAACTTGCTGTCACCCCACCAGTCGTAGGAGATGTAAGGATTGATAGAAAAAATGAATTTGGATTTTTTTTATAATCATATAAAGCGGAAGATATTTTAGCCATTTGCATCAAGCTCAAACTTCCTTCCTGCATGCGGGCTCCTCCGGAAGCACACACTATAATAAGGGGTAAATCTGTTTTGGTAGCATATTCGACTAGACGAGTGATTTTCTCGCCTACTACGTATCCCATACTACCCCCGATAAATCCAAAATCCATAACCCCAATTGCTACGGAAATGCCGTTTATGTGACCTGTACCCGTTTGAACAGCTTCGGGTAATTCTGTTTCCTCCTGACAAGAAAACATCCGTTCCATATAAGTTTTGTCATTTTCTTCTACTTCCTCTTCCGGTTCCACCTCCCATTCGAATTCCCAGTCTTCTTCCTCTATCTCTTGCTGTTTTTTCTCTTGCTGTTTTTTCTCTTCCGACTCGGGATCCGGATCCGAATCCAAATCCGCATAGAAATCCGAATAGGGATTCGTATAGAAATCCGATTTCAATTTCTCGTCGTCCAATTCATCCTCGCCCGGGTCATCCTTTTTCGGATCCGGAGCTTGATTTGGATCAGGATCCAAATATATCTCAAATCCTTCATCGTCCGATTCATATTCCGCAAACGGAAAGCAGATTCGGCGTCGGCGTCCGTTTCCGGATCCGGTCACGGTCAACCCTTCGTATCCTTTTACTTTGAATTCGGTCAATTCGTCCAATTCCGAGTCATCTTTTTGTTTTAATTCCGAGTCATCTTTTTGTTTTAATTCCGAGTCATCTTTTTGTTTTAATTCCGAGTCATCTTTTTGTTTTAATTCCGAGTCAGCTTCCGGTTTTTTAGCTTCGTTAGATTTTTGGTCGTCTGGCTCTGGATCCGAATCCCATCCAATGGGATCCAGAACGGATATGTTTCCCTCGTTTTCAGGGATTTCACCCATAGGATCCCAAGTGCCCGAATCAATCAAAAGTTCAATTCGATTTGAGCTATTCAAAATCAAATGACATCCGCAGTATTCGCAGATGTTCATTCTGAACTTGAATAGTCGCTTATAATTTAACCCGTAACAATCATCACATTGAACCCAGAAAGCGCTATAATCTATCGTTTTCTTTCCCGAAGTGTCGCTTTCGCTTTCCTCGGGACTTTCCCTTTCCTCGAGGCTTTCGCTTTCCTCGGGACTTTCCCTTTCCTCGAGGCTTTCGCTTTCCTCGGGACTTTCCCTTTCCTCGAGGCTTTCGCTTTCCTCGGGACTTTCCCTTTCCTCGAGGCTTTCGCTCTGGATTTCAAGAGAAAGAGAATTATCAATGCTAGTTGGAACGAAGCTTTTTTTATAACCAAAATTCAAATAACGAAGAAAAGAACTCGTTAGACCGTCGTAGGCAGTCTCAACAAGTTCATTTTCAAGAGAACTCATTAGATTCATTCTTTGTAGTCTAAAAGATCTTTTTAGAGGACTGTGAAAATGAAAATCACAAATTTTTCTTTGCATAATTAAAGATCTCCTAAGTTTTTTTTTAAGTCCGATCTCGAGTGTGAAGTAGTAGTTATGAACTACTAACTAGGGTACATACCTGCCTGTATCGATAGTCGATACACCGCCACGCCAAACGGATGGATGTGCCCCTAACCGGACGTACATCGAATAGCACCAAGGGCTGCATAGTTATTACATTGTTGTTTGAACACCAATTCGAATTTTCGAATTCAAGGCATTTTTTTGAGCTATACATTTTATATTATATGTATCTATTTTGAGTTTGGCAAGTTTTTTTCCGATCTTTACTTTCAAAATTCTTATAGAATTTTCGAATTCAAGGCATTTTTTTGAAATATACATTTTAGATTCTATCTATCTATTTTTTGATTTTATATTCTATCTATCTATTTTTTGATTTTATATTATATGTATCTATTTTGAGTTTGGCAAGTTTTTTTCCGATCTTTACTTTCAAAATTCTTATAGAATTTTCGAATTCAAGGCATTTTTTTGAAATATACATTTTAGATTCTATCTATCTATTTTTTGATTTTATATTCTATCTATCTATTTTGAGTTTGGCAAGTTTTTTTCGTTTGTCAAGTCAAATAAGATTCTAAAAAGTGCATTTAATTGAGTGCCTTTGTTTGTTGTCTCTGGTTTTCGATTTGACTGTCAAGGGATCGAGCTGTTGTCAAAAATGACTCTAATTAAGTTAATGCCTTTGATACAAAAATATCCTCTTTTCTTTGGTCGAAAAGTATCCTCATAAAAATGAAATTCTTGTCTTAATAATTAATAATACGGGTCCTTTTTCCATTTTACGCGCGGATTAGATAAGTTCAGTGGATTCGAGAAGTTCATAACAAAAAAATAAATAAAAATAATGGAAGAAATAAAGTCAAATTTTTACGAAAAAGCCCTTTGAATGATGAATAAACCTGTATGGATTCGCGCATATAAAAAGAGGTTAACCTCCCATTGCGTATTGATGCTTATCGGGTATAGAATAGATCTGCTTCTCTTTGTTCCTACAAATGGAATTGGAACGTTATGACTAAAATTCTAAACAGAATAGGAAAAGGATTAATCCATTATTCAGGATAATTCACTGAACAAAGAACAAAGGGAGATCCATAACATCGTTTTTTCTAGTGTAATAAAGTTACATAGTGTTTATTTTTCGTTAATATTAATAATTATTAGTACGTTACTATTTTAATATTAATAATTAATTAATTAAGGGGTATTTCCATGGGTTTGCCTTGGTATCGTGTTCATACCGTTGTATTGAATGATCCCGGTCGTTTGCTATCTGTCCATATAATGCATACAGCTTTGGTTGCTGGTTGGGCCGGTTCGATGGCTCTATATGAATTAGCAGTTTTTGATCCCTCTGACCCAGTTCTGGATCCAATGTGGAGACAAGGTATGTTCGTAATACCCTTCATGACTCGGTTAGGAATAACCAATTCATGGGGTGGTTGGAGTATCACAGGAGGAACTATAACGAATCCGGGTATTTGGAGTTATGAGGGTGTGGCTGGGGCGCATATTGTCTTTTCTGGCTTGTGCTTCTTGGCAGCTATCTGGCATTGGGTGTTTTGGGATCTAGAAATATTTTGTGATGAGCGTACAGGAAAACCTTCTTTAGATTTGCCTAAGATCTTTGGAATTCATTTATTTCTCTCAGGAGTGGCTTGTTTTGGGTTTGGCGCTTTTCATGTAACGGGATTGTATGGTCCTGGAATATGGGTGTCCGATCCTTATGGACTAACTGGAAAGGTACAATCTGTAAATCCGGCGTGGGGTGTGGAAGGTTTTGATCCCTTTGTTCCGGGAGGAATAGCCTCTCACCATATTGCAGCGGGGACTCTGGGCATATTGGCCGGCTTATTCCATCTTAGTGTCCGTCCGCCCCAACGTCTATACAAGGGATTACGTATGGGAAATATTGAAACCGTGCTTTCCAGTAGTATCGCGGCTGTCTTTTTTGCAGCTTTTGTTGTTGCTGGAACTATGTGGTATGGTTCAGCAACTACCCCGATTGAATTATTTGGTCCCACTCGTTATCAATGGGATCAAGGATACTTCCAGCAAGAAATATATCGAAGAGCTGGTGCTGGGCTAGCGGAAAATCAAAGTTTATCCGACGCTTGGTCTAAAATTCCTGAAAAATTAGCCTTTTATGATTACATTGGAAATAATCCGGCAAAGGGCGGATTGTTCAGAGCGGGCTCAATGGACAACGGGGATGGAATAGCTGTTGGGTGGTTAGGACATCCTATCTTTAGAGATAAAGAAGGACGTGAACTTTTTATACGTCGTATGCCTACTTTTTTTGAGACATTTCCAGTTGTTTTGATAGACGAAGACGGAATTGTTAGAGCCGATGTTCCTTTTCGAAGGGCAGAATCCAAGTATAGTGTCGAACAAGTAGGTGTAACTGTTGAGTTTTACGGTGGCGAACTAAATGGAGTCAGTTATAGTGATCCTACTACTGTGAAAAAATATGCTAGACGCGCTCAATTAGGTGAAATTTTTGAATTAGATCGTGCTACTTTAAAATCCGACGGTGTTTTTCGTAGCAGTCCCAGGGGTTGGTTTACTTTTGGACATGCTTCGTTTGCTCTGCTTTTTTTCTTCGGACATATTTGGCATGGCGCTCGAACCTTGTTCAGAGATGTTTTTGCTGGTATTGATCCAGATTTAGACGCTCAAGTGGAATTTGGAGCATTCCAAAAACTTGGGGATCCAACTACAAGAAGACAAGCAGTTTGATATAGCATTGATCTCGTACTTTTCGTTTCTATTTTTGTAATTTGACAATTTGACATAGGGTATCGGGGACACCTTGATTTGACTTGCCGCTTTTCTTCGACTTTTGCTCTTTTTTTTTATCCGGGGGACAATCCCAACTAAACAGGTATGGAAGCTATAATTGTAAACCACGATCGAATCTATGGAAGCATTGGTTTATACATTCCTTTTAGTCTCGACTCTAGGAATCATTTTTTTCGCTATCTTTTTTCGAGAACCCCCTAAAGTTCCAACTAAAAAGATAAAATGATTTTTTATTATCTTAATTGAAGTAAAGAATTGAAGTCAGGAGCCCCCCAATATTGGGGGGCTCTCTACTTCAACTAGTCCCCGTGTTCCTCGAATGGATCTCTTAGTTGTTGGGAGGGTTGCCCAAAAGCAGTATATAAGGCATACCCGGTAAAACTTACAAGTAAACCAGATATAGAGATGGCGACTAGTGTTGCTGTTTCCATTATTAATTATTATAGAATTTTCTTAATTTTAAGACCACAATGGATCTATGATAAGATCATTTATTTACAACGGAATGGTATACAAAGTCAACAAATCTTAATTAATACAAAATAGGATTTATGGCTACACAAAGTGTAGAGGGTAGTTCTAGATCTGGTCCAAGACGAACAATTGTAGGAAATTTATTGAAACCGTTGAATTCTGAATATGGTAAAGTAGCTCCTGGATGGGGAACAACTCCTTTGATGGGGGTCGCAATGGCCCTATTTGCGATATTCCTATCTATTATTTTGGAGATTTATAATTCTTCCGTTTTACTGGATGGGATTTCAATGAATTAGATTTACAAGAATCACTAAGTCCCATCTTTTGAATATTTCATTTTAATACTTAATACAAAGTACTTAATACAAAGTGAAGCATTTTGGTCTCGGTTTTTTTAGCCTAATCCTATTGTATTTTTCTATTCTATTTGGGTAGTTTGATCGTGGAATCTCTTTCTTTTTTGGTATTTCTGGAATATGAGTGTGCGACTTGTTATAATAGATCCTATTAATAGTGCAGAAAATGAGTCTGTCATCTTGATAAAGATGGTTTTTTATCTCGTCAGATAGTTA